TCTATCTTTCTATATATGGAAAGTTAAGAAATCATCATATAATAATCGAGAAATTGCAATAGAAAAGAAAAAGGGGAGGTTTGTGATGATTTTAAAATCTTTTCTACTAGGTAATCTATTATACTTATGCATAAAGATAATAAATTCGGTCGTTGTGGTCGGACTCTATTATGGATTTCTGACCACATTTTCCATAGGGCCCTCTTATCTCTTCCTTCTCCGAGCTCGGGTTATAGAAGAAGGAACCGAAAAGGAGGTATCAGCAACAACTGGTTTTATTACGGGACAGCTCATGATGTTCATATCGATCTATTATGCGCCTCTGCATCTAGCATTGGGCAGACCTCATACAATAACTGTCGTAGTTCTACCGTATCTTTTGTTTCATTTCTTCTGGAGCAATCACAAAAACTTTTTTGATTATAGATCTACTACCAGAAATTCAATGCGTAATCTCAGCATTCAATGTGTATTCCTGAATAATCTAATTTTTCAATTATTCAACCATTTTATTTTACCAAGTTCAACGTTAGCCAGATTAGTCAACATTTATATGTTTCGATGCAACAACAAGATGTTATTTGTAACAAGTAGTTTTGTTGGTTGGTTAATTGGTCACATTTTATTCATGAAATGGGTTGGGTTGGTATTATTCTGGATACGGCAAAATCATTCTATTCGATCTAATAAGTACCTTGTGTCAGAATTGAGAAATTCTATGGCTCGAATCTTTAGTATTCTCTTATTTATCACCTGTGTCTACTATTTAGGCAGAATGCCGTCGCCTATTGTCACTAAGAAACTGAAAGAAACCTCAGAAACGGAAGAAAGGGGAGAAAGAAAGGAAGAAAGCGATGTAGAAACAACTTCCGAAACGAAGAAGACTAAACAGGAACAAGAGGGATCCACCGAAGAAGACCTTTCCTTTTGTTCGGAAGAAAAGGAGGATCCGGACAAAATAGATGAAACGGAAGAGATCCGAGTGAATGGAAAGGAAAAAACAAAGGATGAATTCCACTTTCACTTTAAAGAGACATGCTATAAAGATAGCTCCGTTTACGAAGATTCTTATCTTGATAGGTATCAAGATAATTGGGAATTGGGAAGACTTAAAGAAGAGAAAAATGAAAAGACTTATTTCAAATTTGAAAAACCTCTTGTAACTTTTCTTTTCGATTATAAACGATGGAATCGTCCATCTCGATATATAAAAAATGATCGATTTGAAAATGCTGTACGAAATGAAATGTCACAATATTTCTTTTATACATGTCCAAGTAATGGAAAACAAATAATCTCTTTTACATACCCACCTAGTTTATCCACTTTTTCAGAAATGATAGAACGAAAAATGTCTTTGTACACAAAAGAAAAACTATCTCATGAAGACCTATATTCTTAATGAAATAAAAGAAATACAAAAATGAATAAAAATATTGATACATAAGATAAATACAAAAATAGATAAGATGATATTCGTCCACCTCCCATATATTTGATCCCTTCCCCTAAAAAGAAACTTGTAACACCAACCCCATTTGTAATTCCATCAATTATACGTCTATCAAAAAACTGAATAAATTCAGCCAATCTTCTTATACCCGTAGTGAAAATCCTAGTATAAAAAATATCTATGTAACCACGATTATATGACCAATTGTATAGCACATTTTTTATTTGGTCCAAAAAAATTCTCTTAGGTCCTCCTTTTACAAATGAGTTTATTAATTCAAAATTCTGGAAAGATGAATAAATGGATCCATATAAAATAGATGCTATGAATATTCCAAAAAGAGCTATACTTATTGATAAAATAGCATTTGTCAAAAATTCATACCAATCCACAGAAAAATTGGAATTTGGATGGAAAAAATTTGTGGATGGAGTTAACCATTTCGATAATATATCAAAAGATATTTCTCCTAGATCAAAATTAATTCCTATTGATCCAATGAACAAAGTAAATAGTACCAATACAAGCATAGGAAATAACATAGTATTGTCTGATTCGTGAGGATAGATGTAAGTGTATTTATTTATAAAGTAAGTACTAAAAGATCGTATCCTATTTCTTACATTATCATCAATTTGATATGTCTCTTTTGAAAAAAAATAAACCTTATTTTGCACTGTTGATAAAAGTAAATTTCTATTGACTGTTTTAGGTACTTCTTTTCCCCATAGAGATATTGAATACAACGAACTATTTTTAGTGTTACTGTAATTTTGAAAATGAAGGCGAAAATACCCATCAAAGGTAAGTAAATACATCCGAAACATATAAAATGCGGTTAATCCCGCTGTGAAATAGGCTATTATTGCAAAAATTGGTGAATACAACCAACTATCATTAAGAATTTCATCTTTGGACCAAAAACAAGCAAGAGGTGGAATACCACAAAGGGAAAGTGTACCTAATAAAAAAGTAGTTCTTGTAATTGGAACATATCTGGTTAAACCACCCATAAGAACCATATTCTGACTTTTATCTGTTGAATATCCAACAATGGGTTCCATTGAATGAATAATGGATCCGGATCCCAAAAACAATAAAGCTTTAGAATAGGCATGAGTGATCAAATGGAATAAAGCAGCTCGATAAGAGCCTATACCTGGAGCTAACATAATATAACCCAATTGAGACATTGTAGAATAAGCTAAACTTCTTTTAATGTCTCTTTGAGCAAGAGCCAGGGTGGCTCCTAATAGTACTGTTATTACGCCTACTAAAGAAATTAGATTCATTATGTAAGGTATAACTATGAAAAGAGGAAGAAGACGAGCTACAAGAAAAATTCCTGCTGCTACCATAGTAGCAGCGTGTATAAGAGCCGAAATGGGAGTGGGTCCTTCCATGGCATCAGGTAACCATACGTGAAGGGGAAATTGTGCGGATTTAGCAACTGCACCGAGAAATAATAAAGAGGCACACAGAGTGGCAAATAAAGAATTTACCCCATTATTATGGACTAAGTTATTAACCATTTCGAACAAATCCCGAAATTCTAAACTACCCGTTATCCAATAAAAACCTAAGATTCCTAATAATAAACCAAAATCCCCTATACGATTAGTTACAAAAGCTTTTTGACAAGCACTCGCTGCAACTGGTCGTGTGAACCAAAAACCTATTAATAAATACGAGCACATCCCTACTAGTTCCCAAAAAATATAAATTTGTATTAAATTGGAACTAGTAACTAACCCTAACATAGACGAATTGAAAAAACTCAAATAAGCAAAAAATCTCAAATATCCTTGATCGTGAGACATATAATTGTCACTATAAATAAGAACCATGATTCCAACAGTAGTAATTAGTATTGACATAATAGAAGTAAGTGGATCGATCAAGTATCCGAACTCTAAAGAAAAATCATTATTTATGGTCCAAGACCATAAATATTGATAAATAAAACTTCCATTTATTTGTTGAATAGACAGATTGGCCGAAAATACCAAAGCTATGCTTAGCAACAAGACATTCGGAAAAGCCCATATACGACGAATATTTTTTGTTGCTGTCGGAATAAGCAGAAGTCCAAATCCTATTAACATAGTAACCGGAAGTGGAAGAAAGGGTATTATCCATGCATATTGATATATATGTTCCATAAAAAAAATTTGACCTTTATTACTAAAGTGACTTTTTCGGGTAATGGAATGTCTTGTTTAACAGATTCACTACTACATTATAATTTTATAATTCTAAATTTATAATTATAATTTATTTAATTTTAATATAAATTTAGATTATAAGCAGTGCACTCTGAACTTAATTAATAATATTAAATTACAAACTTAATTAATAGTAATTAATTAATAGTAATTTTTAAATTCCCTTTAAAAATTTCTCTTACTTTCTTCTCTTTTTCTTTTTTTTATTCCTAGTGTTGTGTTATATATGTTATGTGATATGTGATGTGCATGTATATGTGTATATATATATATGTATATATGTATGTTATAAAATATGTTATGAAAAAACTATTCTCGACGGAATAAGTATAGATAATGAATAAAAAGAACAATCTATTTTGAACAATACATGTCTTTCACATACAACTATAAAAATTAGTAACCTTTTTGAATGGCAGTTCCAAAAAAACGTACTTCTATGTCAAAAAAACGTATTCGTAGAAATATTTGGAAAAAAAGGGGGTATTTCGCTGCAGTAAAAGCTTTTTCTTTAGCGAAATCGGTTTCTACCGGACATTCAAAAAGTTTTTTTGTGCCACAAACAAGTAATAAAGTCTCGGAATAATAAATAATTATAATATAATTTGAATTGACCTGACTCGAAGAACTTCCAAATTTTTATAGATGAATGATTCACATTAATTAATGTATTGTGTTGAATTCCTCAATATAATATTAGTTATAATTAGTTGCTTTGGTATGTAGAATACGAGTTTTTCTGTTTATTGAGGTTTTTTCATAATTCTTTATAGTATATTTTATTCGTGAGATGGTTATTTTTTTCCTATTAATGTATTTTTCATAATAGAAAATCTTATTCATTCTATTTTTCTATTATGAAAAATACAGTACAGTATATCCAGAATAGAGATTTAAACTCTTTCTTTAACAAAATTCCCCGGATTTAATACAGTAGAAAAAGGAAAATTATTAATTCTATGATCCAACGGAGAAAAAAACTATCAAGTTTTAACCATTACGGGGGACTTAGTCTGTAGTACTTATTGTTAAAATTGAGACTACGAGGATACTAACTAAGGATTATTGAAGATCAAAATATAAATTTAAAATTTCAAGTAAAGAAATCTTTATTTATCGATTCTAATCTTTCCTATTTCTAAACTATATGAATCCTTGAGTCTCGACGATTTAACATGAATTGACTATTATTATTTCAAGTAAGCCGCCATGGTGAAATCGGTAGACACGCTGCTCTTAGGAAGCAGTGCTAGAGCATCTCGGTTCGAGTCCGAGTGGCGGCATACTCTAAAAGAGACACAATGGATCCTATAATGTATTTAATTCCCGATTTCAATTCTGTAATGTAATGGGACTCCTTTTTATGATATTTGCAACTTTAGAACATATATTAAATCATATCTCTTTTTCGATCATTTCCATTGTAATTACGATTCATTTGATGAACTTTTTAGTCCACGAAATCGTAGGATTACGTGATTCGTCGGAAAAGGGGATAATAGCTACTTTTTTCTCTATAACAGGTTTATTAGTTACTCGTTGGATTTCTTCAGGACATTTTCCGTTAAGTAATTTATACGAGTCATTAATCTTCCTTTCATGGAGTTTTTCCATTATTCATATAATTCCCAAGATACGGAATCATAAAAATTTTTTAAGCGCAATAACCGCGCCAAGTGCCATTTTTACCCAAGGTTTTGTCACATCGGGTCTTTCAACTGAAATGCATCAATCTACAATATTAGTACCCGCTCTACAATCTCAGTGGTTAATGATGCACGTTAGTATGATGTTATTGAGCTATGCAGCTCTTTTATGCGGATCGTTATTATCCGTCGCTCTTCTAGTTATTACATTTCGAAAAAACATCGATATTTTTTGTAAAAACAAGAATTTCTCAATTAAATCATTTTTCTTTAGTGAGATGAAATACTTGAATGAAAAAAGAAGTATTCTTAAGCACACTCCCTTTCTTTCATTTCGAAATTATTACAAATATCAATTGACTCAGCGTTTGGATTATTGGAGTTATCGTGTCATTAGTTTAGGATTTACTTTTTTAACTATAGGTATTCTTTCTGGGGCAGTATGGGCTAATGAAGCGTGGGGATCTTATTGGAATTGGGACCCAAAAGAAACTTGGGCATTTATTACTTGGACTATATTCGCGATTTATTCACATATTAGAACAAATAAAAGTTTGCAAGGTACTAGTTCAGCGCTTGTGGCTTCTATAGGATTTATCATAATTTGGATATGCTATTTTGGGATCAATCTATTAGGAATAGGTCTACATAGTTATGGTTCATTCACATTAACATCTAATTAAATAAAAGTAAAAAGTAAGTTACATGAAAAATACATAAGAACATCGTCCCATATCATATAAAGAAAGTTTTGCAAGTTTTTTTAACCGCTTGACTCCAGGAGTCAAGCGGTTAAAAAAACTTGAGACTTGGGATATAATTGTACAACGAATTTTTTTTTTCAAAATCTAAAAATCAAAGATTTATAAGCCTTTCCATTCTGCCCCATTAACAAAAACTATCTATGAAAATAATTAGATAGGATAGCTTGTGCCTTGTCAACTGATAATGAGAGAACGAAATCAGGATAAATACCAATCCCTATTACGGGTAGAAAGAGACAAATAGAAACAAAGAGTTCTCGTGGCCCAGAATCCGCAAAATTAGAGTATGGAACATTGAATTGCTTGTATCCATAGAACATCTGACGTAACATAGATAATAAATAAATAGGAGTTAATATCATTCCAATTCCCATTACAAAAGTAATTAGTATTTTTGGTATTAAAAGATATTTTGAACTGGTAATTATTCCAAAAAATACTACTGATTCTGCAACAAAACCACTCATTCCTGGCAATGCAAGAGAGGCCATTGAGAAGCTACTAAACATAGTAAATGTCTTTGGCATTGGGATAGATATTCCTCCCATTTCGTCGAGATAAACAAGACGTATTCTATCACAACTCGTTCCTGCCAAGAAAAAAAGTGCAGCACCAATAAATCCATGAGAAAGTATTTGTAAAACGGCTCCATTGAGTCCCATATTGGTTATAGAACCAATTCCTATAATTATGAAACCCATATGAGATACGGAAGAATAGGCTATTCTCTTTTTTAAATTGCGTTGACCGAAAGAGGTTAAAGCTGCATAGATTATTTGCATTGTTCCCACTATTACCAACCATGGAGAAAATATAGAATGAGCATGGGGTAATAATTCCATATTGATCCGAATCAATCCATATGCTCCCATTTTTAATAAGATTCCGGCTAAAAGCATACATGTACTGTAATGTGCTTCCCCATGGGTATCTGGTAACCATGTATGTAGGGGTATAATCGGCAATTTAACAGCATAAGCAATAAGGAAGCCAAAATATAATATTATTTCCAATGTTACAGGATATGATTGATTAGCTAATCTTTCCAAATCTAATGTCGGTTCATTGGAACCATATAAACCCATACCTAAAACTCCTATTAAGAGGAAAATGGAACCTCCTGCAGTGTACAAAATAAACTTTGTAGCCGAGTACAGACGTTTTTTTCCTCCCCACATGGATAAAAGTAAATAAACAGGAATTAACTCTAACTCCCACATAATGAAAAAAAGTAAAAGGTCTCGAGAAGAAAATAATCCTATTTGACCACTGTACATTGCTAACATCAGGAAGTAGAACAATCTGGAATTTCGAGTAACTGGCCAAGCCGCTAAAGTGGCTAAAGTAGTAATAAATCCTGTCAGTAAAATGGGTCCTATGGAAATTCCATCAATTCCCAGTCTCCAGTGAAAATCAAAAATATTTATCCATTTTGAATCCTCCTCCAATTGGATTAATGGGTCGTCCAGTTGGAAATGATAACAGAATACATAGGTCGTTAGAAGGAGTTCTAATAAGCATATACAAATAGTATACCACCTAAATACCTTATTTCCTCTATGAGGGAAAAAGAAAATTGAAGAACCTGCGAATATCGGAAAAACAACAAGTATTGTTAACCAAGGAAAATAACTCGTGATAAAGACAAGATACGTTTTGACCAGAAAAACCCGTGCTCGGAGTAATATAATAAATATATTTTAATTTTATCGAGTACGGGCTTTTGTCGGTAAAGAGGAATCAAACGATTCAAGTGGAGTTTTTTGTAACGTATCAATAAGATAGACCCATGCTGCGAGTTGTTTCATGCCATAAATAAACACGGACACTCAAAAAATCTGTTGGGCAAGCGGATTCACATCTTTTACAACCTACACAGTCCTCGGTTCTTGGCGCGGAAGCAATTTGTTTAGCTTTACATCCATCCCAAGGTATCATTTCTAATACATCTGTGGGGCAGGCCCGTACACATTGAGTACATCCTATACATGTATCATAAATTTTTACTGAATGTGACATTGGATCTATAAATTCCAGTTTTGAACATTAAAAATTTTCGATCTGGTAAAATCAGTAAAATCAGTAGTAAATGATCAATTTATATTGTAGACACCAGATGAATCAATGGTTTATCAAAATTTGAAGAATTAATATATTTATAAATCTGTTGATGGGAAAGGCCCAAGAGACTTTGATTTACGTTTCAACAACTATAATCATATGAATCGCACATACGAATTCAAATTGGCCAACAAATCATCAATATTTCAATATTAATATATTCTTATATTAATATAAGAATATATATATTTCATATATTTTATGTTTTTATTTATATGATGATTATGACTTCAACAAATTCGATTGATTGATACGAGTTGATTTTCTGTTACGATGAATCGACGAAACAATAGCTAGCCCAATAGCTGCTTCAGCGGCTGCAATGGCTATAACAAAGATTGAGAAAATGTCTCCTTTTAATTGGCGACTATCAAATAGATCAGAAAATGTTACGAGATTGATATTAACCGAATTTAGTATAAGCTCAAGACACATAAGTGCTCTAACCATGTTTCGACTTGTGATCAATCCATAGATACCGATATAAAATAAATAAACACTCAAAAAAAGTACATGTTCGAACATCATTGACTAATTCTCCATCAATCTCGATTTATTTCAATATGAACAACAATTGAACCGATTCAATTGATTAAAATCAAATAGACAATTACAGAACAAAAAAAGTTATTGGCAGTATATTTCACTAAAACTTTAAACCTTTTGATTTTTTTATTTGATTTATAATTTCTAATTCTAAGAAATTTTTTTATTCTAAGAAATTTTTTTAATCATTAAGTATTTAATTTATTATTGACGTGCCATAGTAATTGCACCTATCAAGGAAACTAAAAGAATTATAGAAATGAGTTCAAATGGAAGATAAAAATCTGTTGATAAATGAATCCCAATTTGTTGAACGTTACTTATTAGGTCCTGTTCTATAATTTGGTTTGATCTTGTAGTCCAAATAATTCCGTACCATGACGTATCTGGGATAGTAGTAATTAGTGAAAAAATAATACTTGTGCAAACCAGTGAAGTGACCCCATCTCCCACAGTCCAAATATAGGAATCATTGGAATATTCTGAACCCTTCATGAACATCACAGCAAATATAATTAAGACATTTATGGCTCCTACATAAATAAGGAGCTGCGCGGCAGCGACAAAATAGGAGTTTGATGTAATATAGAATAAGGATATGCAAACAAGAACCAATCCCAATGAAAAGGCAGAATAAATTGGATTTTTAAGTAATACTACTCCCAGACCTCCTAATATAAGAACTAATCCCAGAAATACTACAAGAATATCATGTATTGGTCCAGGTAAATCCATTATGTATAAATAAGAGATAAAAAGACGAAATATTTCATGACCTTACTAAATGGTCCAGGAAAGGAAAAGGGGTTACCCTATTTTTTTTTCTTGTATATGATATGTTCCTAATTGAATTAAATCTTAATGTGGATTAATGTAGATATAATTATTGGACCAATCCCACCTTTTTATCTCAAAGAATAAAGAATAGTTGGAATTGTATATCGAAACCAGTATTAAAAATATATTTTATTCTCAATTTAAATCAAAGAATGCTTCTCAACAGTTATTACTTAATTATTTGTAATTATTGACCAACCAAAAAAAAGCCTAGATCCTTTATATCAAAAAAATCTTAGTAATCGGTAATCGTCCTTGAATCAAGGGATTTCTCTATTTTTATTTGAGTCGAATTCATAATTGTTTGAATTGTGTAATCTTCGATTACTGACATTGGTAACCGACCCAAAGCAATTTGATTATAATTCAATTCATGACGATCATAAGTAGAAAGTTCATATTCTTCAGTCATTGATAAACAGTTTGTTGGACAATACTCGACACAGTTGCCACAAAATATACAGACCCCGAAATCAATACTATAATTAAGCAATTGCTTCTTTTTAATATCTTTTTCAAATCTCCAATCCACAACAGGTAGATCTATGGGGCATACACGAACACATACTTCACAAGCAATACATTTATCAAATTCAAAGTGGATTCGACCACGGAAACGTTCTGATGTGATCGATTTTTCATAAGGATATTGAATAGTTACAGGTAAACGATTTGTATGAGATAAAGTAATTATGAAACTTTGACCGATGTACCTTGCAGCTCGTATTGTTTGTTGACCATAATTCATGAACCCGGTCACCATGGGGAACATATTGTAGATATCCATGAATAAATTGATGTTTTTTTTCTCTTGTTTGAGAGCGGTTATGAATCTAGAATATCTTTATTGTATTTTCTTATTTATAGTGAAACAAGTTGGGAGGAGGTTGTCAATAATAGATTACCTAGAGAAATAGGTAAAAGAAATTTCCACCCAAGATTTAATAGCTGATCCATTCTCATCCTAGGTAAAGTCCATCTTGTTGTGATAGGAATGAACAGAAACAAATAAGCTTTAGCTAATGTAATAAATATACCAATTGTCATTCCAAAGACTCCGGCCATTTTATCTATTCCGAAAAGTTCGGGAATGGGTATGTACGGAATAGATAAATTCCACCCACCTAAGTAAAGAACTGTTACAAATAATGAAGAAACTAATAAATTCAGGTAAGAAGCAAGATAAAATAAAGCATATTTGATACCTGAATATTCGGTTTGATAACCTGCTACTAATTCTTCCTCTGCTTCTGGTAAATCAAAGGGTAATCTCTCACATTCTGCTAAAGAAGAAATTATAAAAACTATAAATCCTATAGGCTGACGCCACAGATTCCATCCTGCAAAACCATATTTGGACTGTGCCTCAACTATATCAACCGTACTTGAACTGTTAGATAATCATAGTCGATAATAACATCACTGTTCGTATCGCTATTCCAAAACCGTACATGAGACCTCAGCTTCATACGGCTCCTCTATGGCCACAAAAAAATGTAAGGACTTCGACTTGTTTGATATTATCACCATCTTTGGAAGTTAAATAGAATAAAGATACATTAGAGAGTCCAAAATTAGACCAATGGAATTCTGTCTGCTAGAATAAAAATAAGGTGCTTCCGAATTGATCTCATCCCTTATAATGAAAATGTCTCTTTGTTCGGTAATAACTTAATCCTTCAATAAAATACTCGTTATATCAATAAATATCTTATATCAAAAAATATAAAGAATTAGGCATTAGTTCATGAATCATGATTAGAATTCCATAAGTATAGATTAGATATGGATAGAGAAAATCAAAAAGAAATGAGGATTTTATTGTTATTCATTAATTTTTCTCATTCTATTCTTGTATTACATTTTATTTCTTTTGTTCCTGTTCTTCTTTCCCCGAAGAGGGCATGGCGTGGTAATTCTGAAAAAAAAAATAAAGGATTAATTCGTTTTTGATAGTCATTTCTTTAATCAGTGAATAGGAGTATACTCTAGATCGGAATCGTGGGGAAGTACTTCTTGATCATTTCTACCAATTTAAAGTCCTCATTATGATTCGTTTTATGCAAAGTTTTATCAAAAAAAAAATATTCCTTTTTTTTGATACCTTACATTATCTCTATTACTAATCTTTTGTGTATCTTGGTGTTCCTAACTGTCCACTGATTATTGATTGATCCCCGGTATGGTAATATATACAAGACAGTAGTATAAACTCCATACAGTTGATCTTTTGTACCCGCTTCAAGATATGATGACTAATTATTAAAGAATCTCAATCTTGGGGTAAGCAGTTTACGCTGCTTATGTTTACTTCGATCTTATTATTGTACATAGGTAGTGAGATTTGATACTCTTACTGCAAATTTATAAACAGTTTTGTTTCACTCATATAACTATCTGATTTAACTCATCGACCCTAATAATGAATAAAAAAAAAAAAAAAAAATAAAGATATTCAATACATTCAACCTTTTTCCTTAATTTTTAAGGGAGATAGAAAATCAAAGTTCATGTTTCAACGAATCACACGTAGAGATATTGATAACACACATAGAGTTAACGGTATTTCATAACTAATAGATTGAGCGGCAGCTCGTAGACCACCTGAAAAAGAATATTTATTATTGGATCCATATCCTGACATAAGAAGCCCAATAGGAGAAATACTTGAAACGGAAATCCATAATGAAACACCTATACTGAGATCCGCTAAAACAAGGCGATACCCAAAAGGAATTACTAAATAGCTTAATAGAATTGATATGACCGCTATAGACGGTCCGACACTAAACAAACTAATATCTCCTCTAGATGGTAAGAGGTCCTCCTTAAAAAGTAGTTTGGTCCCATCCGCTAGGGCTTGAAGAATTCCCAATGGACCCGCATATTCAGGTCCAATACGTTGTTGTATTGCTGCGGATATTTTTCTTTCTAACCACACAATTACTAGTACCCCTATTGTAATTCCCAATATAAGGGCTAAAATGGGGACAAAAAGCCATATGAGTCCATAGACTTCTTTTAAGAATTCCGATCTCGAAAAAGAATTGATAGCTTGTACTTCTTCCGTATCAATTATCATTTCAACGATCAACTTCTCCCATAATGATATCTATACTACCTAGTATCGTCATGATATCAGCCAATTTCATTCTTTTAACTAGCTGAGGAAGAATTTGCAAATTGATGAAACCGGGCGGACGAATTTTCCATCTCCAAGGAAAAACACTACTATCCCCTATCAAATAAATTCCTAATTCTCCTTTCGGGGCTTCCACTCTCGCATAAAGTTCTTGTTTCGACAATTCAAAATTAGGGGAAAGTTTTTTAGAAATAAATCTATACTCAAAATTATTCCATTCGGAATTTTTTGCTCTATCAAAGCGTCGAACTTCTAAATTTTCATAGGGTCCTCCAGGAATTCCTTCTAGAGCCTGTTGAATCATTTTTATGGATTCCCTCATTTCACCAATTCGTACTAAATAACGAGCTAATGAATCCCCCTCTTTTTGCCATTGGACTTCCCAATCGAATTTATTGTAACATTCATAACGATCAATTTTACGAAGATCCCATTGGATTCCAGAAGCTCGTAACATTGGTCCTGATAAACCCCAATTTATTGCTTCCTCTCCGCCAATAATGCCCACTCCCTCAACTCGTTCCAAAAAAATGGGATTTCGCGTAATAAGTTTTTGATATTCAACAACTCCTGTTAAAAAATAATCGCAGAAATCCAAACATTTATCTATCCACCCATAAGGTAAATCAGCAGCTACTCCTCCGATACGGAAATAATTATGCATCATTCGCATGCCTGTGGCAGCTTCGAATAGATCATATAGTAATTCCCTCTCTCTGAAAATATAGAAAAAGGGGGTCTGCGCACCGATGTCTGCCATAAAAGGGCCAAGCCATAACAAATGAGAAGCTATACGACTCAGCTCTAGCATAATTACTCTAATATAACTGGCCCTTTTAGGTACTTGAACACTTTCCAATCGTTCTGGTGCATTTACTGTTATTGCCTCTGTGAACATAGTAGCTAAATAATCCCAACGTGTTACATAAGGCAGATATTGTATAATTGTTCGATTTTCCGCGATTTTTTCCATCCCTCTATGTAAATAGCCCAATATGGGTTCACAGTCAATAACATCTTCACCATCGAGAGTAACGATCAGTCGAAGAACACCATGCATTGATGGGTGATGGGGGCCCATATTGACTATCATGAGATCTTTTCTTGTAGCCGGTACAGTCATATCTTTTCTTCCTTAATTCATTATTCCATGAATTTCTCAAAATGAGGTTCATCAAAATGAAAAATATAATAACTACTAATAAAAGATAAAAGAAATTCAAACGAATCTCAAAATTAACGAGTTTTTGGCTCTCGAATATTCAACTGACCAATTAATTTCTTATAACGTACTCTATTTTTCTTTGACAAATAGGCCAGCAGCCGTTGGCGTTTTCCCAAAATTTTTCGTAGACCTCTTTGCGATAAAAAATCTTTTTTGTGTAATTCCAAATGGGAAGTAAGTTTCCGTATCTTATTGGTGAAACTGAATACTTGAAATTCAACAGATCCATTATTTTCCTCTTTTTTTTCTTGTGGAATAGCTGAGATGAATGAGTTTTTGACCATAAAAAACAAAATTTGTATCTTTTTTTCTTTTTTTTCCGTGGATTTTACAGATCAGGAAAAATAAGAATTTTCTTATGTCAGTTCTTTTAATCTAGTACACACAAAAATTTTGACTTATTCATATACTACTTTTTTATTTTATCCAAATCAAACTGAAAATTTGATTTGGATAGAAGGGATGATACATTTTATTCATGAAAGAGAATAATTTCTTTGTACCTAAAAAATTCCACTGATTTATTATTTATTATTAGATATAATTTAATTGATATGATACGTCATTAAATTAGTATCATGTACCAAAATGTAACACGGCATGCACATATATCTTTTGGCTTTCATCTATCGAATATGTCACTCAATATCAATATTCAATATATAGTAAATATATCATTAACTAAATTCTGAATTGTGGATACATATGTATCCTTGACATACTGAAACGACTGCCATTATTAGTATCAAACCAATAGCGATTCATACAAGCTAAATCTTCTAATCGGCAGTTGGGCCAAAGAAAGAATTTGAATTTAATGAATTTATTTGCATCTGTATTAAGATGCTTGTCCTTATTCAAAAATGGTTCACATTTTTTACTGTTTTTTATGGTGTTTTCATTGCAAAATACAAATATTGGATTTCTATCCACAACATTCCAATTCCGGGAATTGAAACAAATTAGAATTCTCAATTCTCTACGACGTCTAGGAGATAGAATATTTTCCGGAACAAGGAAATCATAGTAATTTGTGTTTCCATTCACAAGCATATTGTTGTGTCGTACAATAGATACATAAAAATTCTTCTTATCGCCATATCTTTTTTTTATGCCCTTTCCATTAGTTTGACGTTTACTTTTATCGACCAAGGAAATACCTATGGTTTGATATATAAGAAATTCTCCATGCCTTTTTCTAGATAGACGAATTGGTTCGATAATTAGTATTCCCTTTTTTATCAATTCTATAAGAGTTAGATCCTTCTGGATTAGTATTACATCCAAAAGCATCTCTCCTCTTTGAATCGAGGATATAGCAATTTCTCTTGGATTTATCAGTCTAAGTAGAAGACAATATACCTTGATATTATTGATTATTCTTTGATTCAATGGGTCATCCCACCTTAATTGAAAAAGGAAATATTTTTGCAGGAAAAAATCTAGTTCCGCTTCTTTTTCGCTCTTGTGTTGTTTTTTCTTTTTACCCCTTTTAATGTTTGATCCCGTGTAATCCTCTTCAATATCTTTTTTTTTGTTTTGTTCTCGTAGATCTGATACAATATCTTCTTGGCCTTCTTGTTCTTTCTTTTCTTTTTTTTCGTTGGAATTTTCTATTTCTAATTCAAGATATTCTTTTTGATTCGATGATATAGGAAGATTCGTTTTTTTATTTACGTTTATTTTTTCACTTTGACTAATATTTTCATAGAAATGCAAATGAAAAAGAAGAGATTTGATTGGGATGATCCACGGTTTAACCTTATATGAATCAAAGAGTAGCACAAATTCTGGGAAGAACCAGGGTTCTGTATTTGATATGGTACGATATAACTTTTCTTGATTCATACCCATCCAATCAAAAAAAACACTTTTTTGATCTGATGGGCTAATTTCTTGATGAATCGTCAAATCAGAAATCTTTTTTTTTTCAATTTTTTTATAATTATTAGTTTTAGCCTTAATATTTTTATTAATCTTGGTGTCAATATGTGTATTAGTCCAGGACTCAATGTTTATATTTTTTCTAAGACGAAAATGGAGAATTCTACAATCCAAATATTTTCTATATTTTCTATATAGATTTTTTTCCGTATCAATAATATATCCTTTTTCTAGATAATCATTAATAACTATACTTATCAATATATAAAATGATTGGGGTTTCAGTGTATTGAAATTATATGGAATTTTTTGGTCTTCGTTTACTCGTAATGTTGATCCATAAATATATGAGTCCTTCTTATCTTCATAATTTATATATCTAGATGATAAAAGATCATATCTGTAGTTTTTTTTCCATTTTTCTTTTTGATTCGTCAATGAATCTACCGGATAGTCATTTTGTTTTATGTAATTAATTAATTGGTTTTTTTCTTTTTTATATAAATCCAATTTCATTGAGTCTTTATTTAGGATCGTACGGTGTTGATTGATTCTATTTCGCCATTTTTTCGGTACTAATTGAGACCATTTGGTCTGAGATAAATTGTATTGATAATGACTTCTTAACCAGTTTTTCCATTTATTTATTCTAGACTTATTAATTTTCTTATGCCTTGATTTGGAATCAAATATTCCTCGTGTTATACAAAAATCCTTGATTATATCCTTAATAAAAGGATAGGTACCGTGATCTTGAAGTACAGATCTCAAATGATATTTGTTAAATAATTGGGTTTGTGATAATTTGTAAAATACATATGCTTGGGACAAAGAAGATAAGTCACAATAAATGTTTGAATTTTTTTTACTAATGTTATTATTCGAAAACGACCTTTTTATAGTTGAAATAAAGCTCGTTGTATTTTGATTTGTTTCATCAATTATTTTTTGATTTGTTTCATCGTTGTAAACGGATTTATTCATTATTTTTTTTTTTGAATCAAAAAAAAGTTGTGCATTGATTCTAAAAATGTTAATGGTACATAGCAAGATGTTCATGTATATTTTTTCAATGAAAGATTTAAAAAAATAATGTAATTTACGTATTAATCGGATATTTTTTCTTTTGATTATTTGCCAAATATCTTTCTGTGATTCCGATCTTTTATCATCAAAAATTAAAGCTATTCTTTTCTTGTCTTTTGTGATTTGTTCTATTTGATTCCTGATTGTGATTGTTTTATCAGTAAGGTCTTTCATTTTTTTTTCTATAAGTGAATAATTTGCCGAATTCATGGATCGAATTCGAACGGCTGATTCTCGGATAATCTTATTATTTATTTTTGAATCTTTTCCATTTTCATTCGGTTCATATACTTTCACCCTCCCCAATTTAAATAAGAAAATTGGGTTTATTTTTGCAAATTCCCTTATTATTAGTTTTATAGCTAGAACTATTTTGATGACCCATTTTGTTTTTTCTTTTAAAACTTTTAGAAACCCTTTTCCTTCTTCTTTTAAAACTCTTAGAACTAGAAAAATTTTATTTTTCACTTTTATCATTTTTTTTTCGAGTTCTTTCCAAACGGGTTTAAAAAAAGAAGGTCGGTTTCGGGGAGAACCAAAAGGAAGTTCCGCTTCCATCCCCCAGACTGTTAAAAAAAAAAAATTGTCTTTTTTTTCCCTTTTCTTCATTGGATCTCTATAATGAGATTGTACTTTAGATTTTCGCCAAGGTTTCAGACAGAAAGGAAATAGAATCTTTATCTGAATACCGTCTGTTAACCAATTTTGAGGGAATTCCGTTTCTGATAATTGAACACCATTATAGGTGCATTTAACATGCATTTCTTTTTTCCATTCCTTAAAATCCTCGTACCACTCGGGGAATTGAAATAATAACATACGACTAATATTTTTAGCTATTATCAATAAGGGCAATACAATATATTTTCGAAAAAAAGATTGAGTTACTAACATCGAGCCCCTTATTACTTGAGTAAATATAAGGTTATCCCAAGCTTCTGATATTGCTATCCGTTCATTTTCCTTTTTTTTCTCCTTTTCTTTTGTCTCTTTCTCCTTAAAATCAGAAATTTTCAATTCCAGTTCTCTCCCCGACCAATTCCTAAAAAGAATATTTCTCATTTTAGAGATATAAAAAGAAGAAAAAAAAAATGTTTTGTCTATTCGATCCAAAAAAAGTGGAGAATGCACGTTTGCTTGAAACATATCCCAAGTAACTGTTTTTCGTCTTTGGGCACGCATGGATCCCTGGATTATACCACGACGAAAATCCGATTGTTGTGAGTAACGTATCAAAGCCAACTCTTCCGCTTGATCACTATTACTAGTAGTATTCTCACTAGCACTAGTAATAGAATTGGCACTTCCATCGTTATCGGTATAAATTACTACTTTTTTAGCTTTTCTTGAACGAATCCCATGATCCTCCGTCGATTCTTTATCATTTTCTTCCTCTTCTTCTTCCAGATCATGGGTTAATTTGTATGACCACCGAGAAACCCTTTTACTGATTTCTTCCATTCCAATCGATTTCTTTTTATTTAGAATTGTTCTTTGATCATTTGGATTAGTTGTAATTACATCGAATAAAAATTTCAAAGATTTTGTTTGACTTTCTAAATCCATTGTTCTTGCAGACTCAAAAGATAATTTATCGATTGAGGTTAAGAAATTACTAATAGAATTTACTAATGATTCCCTATTACTTTTTTTATGTTCAAATTCTCTGTAATCATTAGAAAATAGACCATGAATCTTATTTATCCAAAATATTGCTATGGAATCTTCTGTAGAAGTGATTAAATCATTCATTATTTTACGTGAATAGAATTTCTTTATTGTTCCTCGATAAGGTCCGTTTAAAAAAGGATCATCCATTTTTGGTAAATATTTTTGTTCATTCTCATCATCGCATAATCTAGTTCTTTTTTCGAGTATATCTGGAGCAAGAGATCCCTTTTCTAGGATTTTTATTCGACTTATTAATTCATTGTTCAAGTTGCACTTTTTTTGTTCGTTGGTATAAATCCAAAAAGAATATAGGTCTTCATGAGATAGTTTTTCTTTTGTGTACAAAGACATTTTTCGTTCTATCATTTCTGAAAAAGTGGATAAACTAGGTGGGTATGTAAAAGAGATTATTTGTTTTCCATTACTTGGACATGTATAAAAGAAATATTGTGACATTTCATTTCGTACAGCATTTTCAAATCGATCATTTTTTATATATCGAGATGGACGATTCCATCGTTTATAATCGAAAAGAAAAGTTACAAGAGGTTTTTCAAATTTGAAATAAGTCTTTTCATTTTTCTCTTCTTTAAGTCTTCCCAATTCCCAATTATCTTGATACCTATCAAGATAAGAATCTTCGTAAACGGAGCTATCTTTATAGCATGTCTCTTTAAAGTGAAAGTGGAATTCATCCTTTGTTTTTTCCTTTCCATTCACTCGGATCTCTTCCGTTTCATCTATTTTGTCCGGATCCTCCTTTTCTTCCGAACAAAAGGAAAGGTCTTCTTCGGTGGATCCCTCTTGTTCCTGTTTAGTCTTCTTCGTTTCGGAAGTTGTTTCTACATCGCTTTCTTCCTTTCTTTCTCCCCTTTCTTCCGTTTCTGAGGTTTCTTTCAGTTTCTTAGTGACAATAGGCGACGGCATTCTGCCTAAATAGTAGACACAGGTGATAAATAAGAGAATACTAAAGATTCGAGCCATAGAATTTCTCAATTCTGACACAAGGTACTTATTAGATCGAATAGAATGATTTTGCCGTATCCAGAATAATACCAACCCAACCCATTTCATGAATAAAATGTGACCAATTAACCAACCAACAAAACTACTTGTTACAAATAACATCTTGTTGTTGCATCGAAACATATAAATGTTGACTAATCTGGCTAACGTTGAACTTGGTAAAATAAAATGGTTGAATAATTGAAAAATTAGATTATTCAGGAATACACATTGAATGCTGAGATTACGCATTGAATTTCTGGTAGTAGATCTATAATCAAAAAAGTTTTTGTGATTGCTCCAGAAGAAATGAAACAAAAGATACGGTAGAACTACGACAGTTATTGTATGAGGTCTGCCCAATGCTAGATGCAGAGGCGCATAATAGATCGATA